AAATTGAGTCAATTGTGAAATAAAAATATCATGACGTGTGGATCTAGGGAATAGTCGCTTCAAGGCGAATTCTCCCTAGATACATTTAGTCAATTGACTTCTGGATCTATTCCGAATAGTACGGATTGGACTAAAGATTCACAATTTATTTCATCTTTTTTTTTCTTTATAATCTTTAAAAATAATCTTTAAAATTAAAAAAGAGAAAGATTAAGTAAATAAAATGGATTTAAAACAAACCTCTTCTTCGGGAAAGGAATTACGAAATATTGTTGTTTAAAATGTTCATCACCTTTTCTACATCTTCTTGGCGAAAATGCGTAATTTTCATAAGGCCGTCTGTATTCTTATTCAAAAGATCCATTAATGTATGTATACCCGATCTTTTTAGACAGTTATAGAACCTTGCAGGCAATTCTACTAATTGGTCAATATAAATATCTTTCAATTCACATAAGTCTATTGGCAGTTCGTCTGTGTGTTCGTTTTGATTGTTCTCGAAATGGAAGTTTTCTTCTTCCGCATGTAGAAAAGGGCTAAAAAGATTAATAAGCTTGCGGGAGGCTTCACGAAGCGCTTCTTTAGGAGTTAAACTTCCATTTGTCCATATTTCGAGAAAAAGCATCTCGTGGCTCCCGTTTTCATAAGAATGAATACTATGATTTACATTTTTAACAGGCAGGAATACAGCATCTATAGGATAACCTCTGTCATCGTGAAAGTTCGTTGGCATTGGAATTTTTCTAGAATATCCACGATTTCTATCAATTTGTAATCCAATACAAAAATCGATTGGTTCCGTTAGGGTAACTATATGTTGTGTATTATCAACGATTGCCGTCGAATTCGGCAAAATGATGTCTTGAGCCGTTACATCTCGGGGACCCCTCACACAAATAGACGCATCGCGAGTTCCATCCAGATTACTTCTCAATACAATTTCTTTCAAATTCATTAAAATTTCATATATTGATTCTTGAATACCTACTATAGTAGTATACTCATGTGGTATTTTCTCAAATTTTGCATGTGTGATACATGTTCCTTCTATTTCTCCAAGCAAAGCTCTTCGCATCGAAATGCCTATTATATCTGCTTGACCTTTCGTAAGTGGAGACAGAATAAAGCGGCCATAATAAAGACGCTTGCCGTCTGCTCTTGATTCAACACATTTCCAACGGGGTGTCTGAGTAGCGACTCTTACTTTTTCTCGAATCATAATAATATCATTTGATAAGCTCATTGAATCATTTATTTTGTTTGCTATGGAATTTTGTTTTTATTTTTGTCTATGTACGCCTTTTTTGAGGGGGTCGACAGCCGTTATGTGGCATAGGGGTTATATCCCGTATAAGGCGTACTCGTACACGACTTCTAAAAATAGCTCGTAATGCTGCATCTCTTCCACGCCCAATACCCTTTATCAGGACACTCGCTACTTTCATACCTTTATGCACCACTGGCTGAATAGCATTTTGCGTTGTGGTTTGAGCCGCAAACGGTGTCCCCCTTCTTCTACCTTTGAATCCGCAAGCGCCGGCGGAGTCCCAAATAACCACGCTACCCCTTGCATCTGTAATAGTAACAATTGTATTGCTGAAACTTGCTTGAACGTGAATAACTCCTTTTCGTATTTTACGTATATTCTTACGCAAACGAATGCGCCTATTCCTACGTAAACTATAACTCGAATATCTTCGTATAGGTTTTGCTTTTGCCATATTTTATCGTCTTATAAATAGAAGTTAGAGATATATGGATATATCCATCTCATGTTAAAACGAAACTGATTTTCTACCTTTCAAATCAAAATGTGTTTTTTTAGAAAGATTATCCCTGTCTTTGTTTATGTCTCGGGTTCGAACAAATTACTCGAATTCGCCCCTTCCTACGTATCAGTCGGCATTTTTCACAAATTTTACGAACGGAAGCCCCCATTTTCATAGTTCTTATTCCTTAACTTCGAATACACTTATTTCATTTCAATTGGAAAAAAAAATGAGTTTCTTTAAATTTGGAGTCTCCAATGGAATCCCCACGAAGGGAGTGCTCAAGTTCCAAAGCCCCCTTCCCCTTAACGTCCGAATCCGTTCTGTTGAATCTAGAAATTAGACCCCCCAGCCGGAATCGTAACGATAACTACTTATTTCAACTTTGACTCTATCTCCGCGTGCTATATCTAGAATCTATATATAGAAAGTTCTGTCATATCTTTCCTGATAGAGTCGCTAAAAAAGAATACCCGGTATTTTCAATTTGAGCGAAACTGAAGGAATCGGACCCTAACTTTGGCTTTGGGACACGTTTTAGTAATTCCACTTTCATCGATATATCTTTCTTTTTTCTTCAGTGAATTGCATCACCCTCTGAGCATCAAAAAGTCTTTTTCATTTTTAAAAAGTCTTTTTTTTAGCAGAGAAAAAAGTGATTTATTGCGCAGTAACGCGCTCCGGATTCAATTTGTGTATCATAAGGATTACCATATATAACACAAAATTTCTCCACCCACTCTTTTTAGCCGAGCCTCTCGGTCTGTTATTATACCTCGAGAAGTAGAAAGAATTACAATCCCCATCCCGCCCAAAATCCTAGGAATTTGGGGATAGGTAGAATAGATTCGTAGACCGGGTCGACTGACTCGTTTTAAATTAATAGTTCTACCCCTCCTATTCCTTCTATAGCGTAGGGTTAAAACCAAAAAGGATTTATTGTTTTCCCGATGTTCCCTCGCGTTTTTGATAAAACCCTCTCGTAAAAGTATTTGAACTATCTTTTCGACGATGTTAGTAAATCCTATTCGAACCGTCTCTTTGTTAGCCATGTCGGCATTTCGTATACAGGTTAATATGTCAGAAATAGTGTCCTTGCTCATGATAAACGCAAACTCCTTAATTAGTGAAAAAATGGAATATATATTATTTACGATATACTAAATCACAGTTTCCTTTTCAAAAACTTCTTATAATACTTCAGGCGCTAGGGAAATTATTTTGGTGAAATTGGACTGTCTCAATTCGTGGGTGATTGCACCAAAAACGCGAGTTCCTTTTGGATTTCCTTTTTTATCAATGACAACGGCAGCATTCTTATCATATCGTATTATCACACCGTCATCACGTTTGAGTTCTTTACAAGTACGGACAATTACAGCTCTGATCACTTCTGATCTTTCTAGAGACATTTTTGGCACTGCTTCCTTAATCACAGCAACAATAACGTCCCCTATCTGAGCATATGGTCGATTACTAGTTCCTATGATTCGAATACACATCAATTCCCGGGCACCACTGTTGTCCGCTACATTCAAATGGGTTTGAGCTTGAATCATATCATTTTTATTTTCAGTTTCAACCAACGAAAAGCGCAAAGTCGAAGTCAAAATGGAAAAGAAATCTATTTGTTGTCCAAAGAACCTGCAATATCCCTAAGCTAAGGCTTCCTTCTCTTGTTTGGTTCGACATCCCGAATCCCTATTCTGAGTCCGAGTCCGAAATAATGAATTGAGTTCGTATAGGCATTTTGGACCCAGCTATTGAAATAGCCTTTCTGGCTATATTTTCGGCCACCCCGCCCATTTCATAAAGTATTCTACCAGGTTTAACGACAGCTACCCAATATTCGGGGGATCCTTTCCCCGAACCCATACGGGTTTCTGTAGATCTTACTGTAACCGGTTTGTCTGGAAATATACGCACCCATATTTTTCCGCCGCGGCGTACGTTTCGTGTCATTGCTCGCCGACCCGCTTCTATTTGTCGAGATGTGATCCAAGCGGGTTCAAGTGCTTGAAGAGCATATCTACCGAAAGAAATACGACTGCCTTGAGAGGCTATTCCTCTCATTCTTCCCCTATGTTCTTTTCGGAATTTGGTTCTTTTGGGACTAAGCATAAAACGGATATCAAATGATGAATGGAACTTTTATTAAACTCTCTAAAGAAAAAAGAAAGTGGTTCTTTTTCATTTCAGTTTTAAAACTTTTGTTTAAAACTTAATGAGTTTGGCCAGTTGCCAGAAAAGATCGCAAAGAAGCGCGATCCCCCAAAGAACCCCGCGTAAAAGGAGACAGCACCAATCGAGGAGCTCTAAGAACTTCTCTAAGAGCTTCTCTAAGAGCTGTGTTAAGCCCTCGAGAAGGACTGCAAGTAATAAGCGGTTATCAGGAGGCAAAATGGACCTTACTTTTACCCTTATCCGTGGTAACCGTATTTTCCTTTTCTTTGGAGTTTGAGAAAGCCAAACTCTAAAATATATTTGCAACACTGCCAAATATATTTTTATTAGCACTAAGAAACGATTCCGATTCATAAGTAATATTTTTTTTATAATAATTTGTAGTGTACTTTGAGCTGGAGTCTGGAGTGTTCTTTTATTATATATTAAATAATGCAAGCCCGAAATCCATTCTCATAGATCTCTCTTTTTATCACAATACTTTGTCTTATCATCTTTCTTATTTTGGCAGGATCTTTCATATTATGGAAATGCCATACCTGGCAATTCGAAAATGCAGGATTTGAGCCCTATCATAAAAAAAAATACTGCCCCAATTGCATTGATTTATCCTAAAGATTTTCTTTCAATTGGAATTTGGTTATTCACCATGTATGAGGATCCCCGCTAAGCATCCATGGCTGAATGGTTAAAGCGCCCAACTCATAATTGGCGAATTCGTAGGTTCAATTCCTACTGGATGCACGACAAACTCTCCAATAAGTCTGTCTACCATTCATTACCAATAAGAATAAGTTGATTTGAATCGGCTCTGTATCAACGTAATCTCTAGATAACGAATTGGTGTGGTATATTCATATAATAATATATGAACAGTACAGTCAGAACTAGCATTCTTATTGAGACTAGAATAGAACTCAGAAGGAGGAAAATCGATTTATGGTCGTGTTACTTTTACTTATTACTTAAGAAACTCAGCGAGGGTTTCAGCAAGTTTTTTGGGACTGAACGCCCTTTCTGCCAAAAAACTCTGATCTTTTTTGGTGCCAGCCTCGTTGGAATATGCCTTTTATTTTTGCACTGCGGGGAGTGATGGCTCTGTTAATAATTCTCCACGCTCGGATATTAAACCTGTATGAAATTCTATCTAAACTGTATAATTGGCTACTCTCGGCGCCCTGGCGCTTTTTGGCCCTTATAGCCAAAATTATAGAGCAAATTATATAATTTCTACGGGAGATAAAATGGTACTAATCTGTATTTGTATTTTTGTGCGAGGAACTAACTTATTATGAATCCAATGATTGCTGCCGCTTCCGTCATTGCTGCTGGGTTGGCTGTCGGGCTTGCTTCTATTGGACCGGGGATTGGGCAAGGCACGGCGGCGGGCCGAGCTGTAGAGGGTATCTCGAGACAGCCCGAGGCGGAGGGGAAAATACGAGGTACCTTATTACTGAGTCTAGCTTTTATGGAAGCTTTAACAATTTATGGGCTCGTTGTAGCATTAGCACTTTTATTTGCGAATCCCTTTGTTTAATCCTATTTTTATTTGAGTCCTATAATATTTAATGAAAAAAAAATACGTATTTTTTTTTATGTCCTCGAACTCGCTTGCTCCTTGCTTTTGCGAATTATATCAAGACTTCATTCCTACAATTACCTATTCTTAGTGGGTCGGGAACCCGTGAGGGGGAGGGCTTCTTTTGAAGATGAGGAGTTGGCATACTGATCTGACTCACTTCCTTGTTTCTTGTTTTGAGTCCGAGGGGAACTGGGGGGGTGCTGCAAGAAATTGAGTAGTCCGCAATTAACGCGAAACTCGGTCCTTATTAATTCTAATAAGTTAAGTGCCGCTCTTATTGAGATGAGAGCCCTCCCCCCCCCAAAAAAGAAATATATTCAATTTTTAAATTGCTTTTTTATTCTGTTTAGAAATCAGTAAATAAAAGAAAAAAAAGAATAAATCGAGAATCTAGTAACTCGAATAAATGGTAAATAGAAAAAAGTGATACAAAAAGAACGTTGGTCGATTTTGGAGTCTATCTATAAACTATAAAGGGGAGATTTTATGAAAAATGGAACCGATTCTTTTGTTTCCTTGGGTCGCTGGCCATTCGCCGGGAGTTTCGGGTTTAATACCGATATTTTAGCAACAAATCCAATAAATCTAAGTGTAGTACTTGGTGTATTGATCTTTTTTGGAAAGGGAGTGTGTGCGGGTTGTTTATTTCAAGAATAGGCTGGATCCAACCAGCTGCACTTTTTTTCTTGTGTTGTAACTAGGAAGAGGGGTGCACGATCCCGCGAATTCCTTATGACTAAATTAAAAAAGCATATTGAAGAACCCTAGCATTTCGCGATTCGTTAGTATTAGTAAATCTACTTTGATTCTCTATCGACCAATAACGCGGGACCATTGACATGGTTAAAGCTAAACGCTTTGAAGTCCAAACGCAGCACAGTACTCTTTCTACGACTCTAGTTAATACAGAAAGAGTGGTAAAATAAAATGACTAGTTTGAAATTTTGTTCGATATAGAACACTCATGTCGATAAAATGATTTGAACCCTTTACTTTATTGGAAATCGTAAAACGACTATTTCACGCCCTTTTTATCCAATGCGGAATCGATGACCTACGTATAAAGTAAGAAGAGTTCTTAGGATTAAAAAAAAAAGAAACAACTTTGCTGACAATTACATATTTTTGTTTAGTCAGAAGAGTCCTCCGAATATTCTGGTCTTGGATTAACGACCAGTTTCGATATTTTCATTTTAGAGTCTGAAATATGAATAGAGGATAGGCTCAGTGCATTAAAAAAAAAGTACGGGAATTCCCCGTAAATAGTTGAAATCATTGAGCGCGAGAGCCAAATGAATCGAAAGATTCATGTTTGGCTCGGGAAGGGATCATCGAAGTTCTGAAATGAATGGAAAGATAATCTACTTTCATTAAACGATTTATTAGATAATCGAAAACAGAGGATCTTGAATAGTATTCGAAATTCAGAGGAACTGCGGGGGAGGGCCGTCGAACAGCTGGAAAAAGCTCACGCCCGCTTACGGAAAGTGAAAACGGAAGTGGACCAGTTTCGAGTGAACGAGTATTCTGAGGCGGAACGAAAAAGGTCGAACTTGATTACTTCAACTTATAAGGAGTTAGAACGATCAGAAAATTTAAAAAATGAAAGCATTCGTTTTGAACACCAAAGGGCAATTAATCAAGTCCGGCAACGGGTTTTCCAACAAGCCCTACAAGGAGCTTTGGAAATTCTGAATAGTTGTTTGAACAAAGAGTTACATTTACGTACGATTAGTGCGAATATTGGCCTCTTTGGATCCATGAAAGAAGGAACTTATTAGTCCTTCGACTCTTCTACTTATCCCACTCCGTGCAGGCATTATTTTTTTTCTTCCAAACAAATGAAGAAAGAAATAGTCATGGAACCTATTAGAGCTGATGAAATTAGTAATATTATCCGTGAACGTATCAAGCAATATAATAGAGAGGTCAAGATTGTAAATATGGGTACCGTACTTCGAGTAG